AGGATTTTGTATAGAATATAAAAATAAAAATGATTCCATTTCTACCATTATTATGATAATACATATTCCAACCTGCTTGAATACCAGAAAAATAACTGGATTGGACATTTGATCTTTTCGCTGAGATAAAGGCATAAAAATCAGAAAGAATATATAGAATTAGAATCGGTTTTTTAGCATTTAACCCCCTTTTATGTTATGGATTTAAGTGTTCAAAAAATGATTCGCAGAGAAGAGAGAGATTTTGTTTACGGATTTTTGAGTAGAATACGATTGTGAAGTGTATAAGAAAAGAAGGTTTGTATGGCTTAAACACGTGTGGAGATATCTATAATATCTGTCTTTCTTCTCTTTTATTGTTTTATTGTCGTTCTATGTTCTATTCGGGGCAACACAGGTTGTGCTCTCCGAAAACATAATTTAAATTTTCTATTCAATTCAAAATTAAAATTGAAGTATGATACTTTTCTGATATCTGATAATTCTATATCGGGAACATATATAAATAATATATATCCGTCTAACAATTTATCTTGGGKGGTTTACATATACTCATAATTGTTGTTATAATTATTGTTGTTATAATTATTATTAATAATGAAAATTGAGAAGGATTTTTTGATTGAAAAAATCCATACTGATTAGTTATATATCATATATCAAGTTGTATTTTCTTATGTCATTAGGAAACCAAAATTTGGAGATTCAAATCCAAGAATCATTCATGCATTCTAAATCAATAGTTAATGGGTCCTATTTTCATAAAGTTGAATTTTTTATTTTGTGACTGAAAATCCACATTTTATTTTTCAATAGAAAGGTAAGAGAAAGTTTTGAACATTCTTAATTTTGAGATAGACTCAATCGAAATTGAAAGGATGAATCAAACCCAATCAAAAGGGAAGAAGGATTAGGATTTCTTTTACTTTTAGGAAAAATTAAGGAAAACAGAACTCAAGGTGCAAGTACAATAAAAAAGAAGTTCAGTAATCCGGGAAAGTTTTCATCTATTTTGTATTTGTAGCATTTTGGCGACATGGCCGAGTGGTAAGGCAGAGGACTGCAAATCCTTTTTTCCCCAGTTCAAATCCGGGTGTCGCCTGATCAACAAAAAACTTGAAATCTCTTTTTTTTCTTCTGTTGATATAATCCGCCGAATGATTCGCCAGCAGAAGCAGAGAAAGCAGACTGTTGATACTTGTTTGATTCTAAACACCAGGTCTGGGTGTTTTTCTAAAAAATTTTAAATATCCTTGCATATTTAGGCTTAGCTTTCAAGTAAATATTCGAATGCTAGAGGGGCTATCAAGACTTCGCAATTACCTTCTACTACAAATAAAAATTTTATATTATTAATCCATTGTATAATGACTGGACCTTGGATTAGATTGGAGAGCCCGATAGGAAATCGAAATAGTTGTGGAAGGGGGCGGAAGATACTTTATTATATACGAGGAACTCACAAAAATATCTCAGTGCTCAAGCATCCAATCAATTGAAATGGGGGTCAACAAAAAAAGAATAGGACCTATTATTCCTACATGTTCCATTAGTAACATTCCTTTGAGATGTTACTGCGGATTTTGCTTGGGTTTAATCTTTACCGATTATAAATCATATAGGAATTTCTTATAAAATGAGCGAATTTATTGGATTGGTTTATTAATAGTCTTCGTTCTTTTTGACTCTGCGCCATTGATTCTACTATTATTAGTGAGGAATAATGGAACAATTCCTTTATATTTATAGAGATAGGGGACATAATTAATATGGATATAGTAAGTCTTGCTTGGGCTGCTTTAATGGTAGTCTTTACTTTTTCCCTTTCACTCGTAGTGTGGGGAAGGAGTGGACTCTAGGGGTCCTACTAATTGAGTTAAGGAAGCAAACTGTATCAATATCAATTGCTTTCTAGACGGTTCTGCAACACGTTTGGAACAAAATAAAAATATCTTCATTTTAAAATTCCATTGGACTCGACTGGAGTAATGGATTATAGGAATCATCCTCTTTCAATCAAAGAGCTATTTCAACGATTCCCATGTTTGTAGTTCACAAGGAAGAGGATCCCAGGAAATTTATTCGAAGCTAATTCTTCCTAAATTTTCTATTCCAATCAATGGCCTCTTCCTAGGTGATACTGAGGAGGTCCGGACCCTTTTTTTATTTGTTTCTCTCTTTACTGTTCAAAGAAGAAGTGGTTTTGTTAAGTGTATACGCACTTTGTATGAGAAAGAAAGGATATAAACATAGTGGTTGTCTAACGAGATACTATATAGAATAAGATCGTCAGGTGAGTCACATATTGGGCATTTACCGCTTTAAAATTTTTTAAATTGGATTTAGACTTTATCGACTTATTTCAGGTTCAGGCGTTAAAAATCAGTGAGGTTTACTCTTCCTTTTCGATGCCCGTGGAACTACTGTCAATGGTTTACTTCTTGGGAATGTTAAAAAAAAGATTACTACGTGATTTTTTGAATATGCCTATATCTATCGCTTTTGCTTCATTGATTTGATTCTCTCAATAGATACCGAGATTCATATTGGAAATCAAAAATATAGTAATTCAAACTATAAGACATAGGAGTAATTCAGACTGATCAGAACAAATAGATATAGCAAATAAATGGAATTGGATGCTATGTCAATCCCATATATGGAATTGATATTCACATATATCAAGATAATATTGTAGATTGATATATAGATCCATATCAAATGCAACCTATATCTTTATTTTATTCCAGGGGGCAGTTTTATAACAACAATCTAACTAATAAATAGTATGGTAGAAAGAAATAGATGAACCTTTCTACCATACTATCTATTAGAATACTGCCGATTCTAGTCCACTCATTTCATTTAAGACATGAAATTGGAATCTTTTTAATTTTATTTCGTCAATTTTGGCTAAGAACTCAGAAGTCAAGTTTCATTCAAATTAGTTAATAATTAATCGTTTTGACTGACTGTTTTTACATAAATGATAAGTAGAAAAGCGGTAGGAACTAGAATAAATAGTGCAGTAGCAATAAATGCAAGAATATTTACTTCCATAATATCATCGGTTTTTTACTTCGCAATAACTCGGGATTTAATCCCATAGAGATTATAAATCTTTGGCCTGTAAATTCAATGAATGAATATTACCTCTCGATGATCTTGAATCAGATCAATATCATGAATAACAATATCTGAACTATCAAATCAATTCGTCGTCGAGAATTGAATAGTATAACATAGGAAGTTCTTTTATCCATACCGCCCCAAACTTGGATTGCTGACCCAATCCAAAATTCCTTTATTTATTTATCATTTTTTATTATCTGTTCTTTTTTTCTCTCTAATCTATCTAGTTCCTTATTGTACAATCATCTGATGAAGTCTCATCAAATAGCTCTTCCACTTCCAGTCGTCACATAGTTACAAACCCAAATAAACAATAAAAGCTAAATTAAAAAAGAAAGGAGTTTAGAACGAAACTATTTTTGACTTGGAAGACAAAGAAGTGTGATAAAGATGAGACCGTATAAAATGAATATTCACCAAATTTACTATTTTCCGATTTGTTCTTTCGTCGATGGGGCCTTAAAACAAAATTAAAAATAGGAAAAATGATTCATTCGCCTTTCTAAGAGGAGTAGGATCTTTGGTTGATCTGTCCTTCCCCCTCCTTTCTTCGTAGATTATTAGCCCCGGGACACCTATACCAAAAGCTCAGTGTGCAATTTGCATGAAATCTATTTTTCAACTTCAAACTAGTAAGTCAGGTTCCATAAATTCGTAGCCAGAAAAATAAATTGTTTTTTTTTGTTTTTTCTGGAAAGTATTTTCTTATATTCAATTTTGTATTGGACAAGAAAGGAATTCCCTTTGTGTATGCGCGCCTCAAAAAAGTATAGTACTCGATTCCATTACATGCATCGGGGGCAATCGAAAAAGCCGGCATTTCTTGGAATACTGACTATAATGCTACCAATAATTGGACTAATCCAACCGCATATGTCTTTCTCCTACCAAAAGGAAAGAAAAAAGAAATAAGGATTTCCCCTTTGCTTTGACAATGGAATTCTTCCCCCGGTCCCCTTCATAAAAAGGGAGAGATTTTTTGATATATTTATTGGATCCGTCGGGACTGACGGGGCTCGAACCCGCAGCTTCCGCCTTGACAGGGCGGTGCTCTGACCAATTGAACTACAATCCCAGGGAAATACGGGATCTAGCAGAAAATTTTATTCTTTTTTATCTCCGGATCGGGTATTTCTGAAGTACAAAGGGGGTTATATCATCTCATGGCGGATTGGCGAATTATTGGGCCGAGCTGGATTTGAACCAGCGTAGACATATTGCCAACGAATTTACAGTCCGTCCCCATTAACCGCTCGGGCATCGACCCAGGAAGAATCAATTTTCGACTTATTGGTAATCCATGATCAACTTCCTTTCGTAGTACCCTACCCCCAGGGGAATTCGAATCCCCGCTGCCTCCTTGAAAGAGAGATGTCCTAAACCACTAGACGATGGGGGCCTGCTTGACCAATGGCCATCATACTATGATCATAATATGATCAGTTTTTTGAAATTGTCAATATAATCGAATGATTCTATCCGAGGTATCTTTCCCCCTTTCAGAATTGCATAGAATTGTTTTTTATTCGTCATTGACGAATTATTCATTAGAATCGACATTAGAAATCTAGTAGTAGTATTTTTTTTTTAATTATTTCAATTGAATTTATTTATATTATTTTAGTTTAGATTATTTAGTATTTCTAATTTTATTTATAAATTTATAAATAAAAAAGCAAAAACGTAATAAATACAAAAAATCGAAATAATAAGAACGAGGAGGATTTTTTCAGGGAATGATTGGTCTGTCAGAAAAGGAAAAAGGTGTGAAATTCTATTTCTTTCACTTTCATTTGATTCATTGTTAAGACGAGATATCCTTATCTACCTCCCACCAAGACAGGAAATTAACAAACGAGAAATCTAGT